TTTTTTCCACAAATTCAGATCGTGCTAAAGTGCATATCTATATAGATATCAATATATCAGTCCCGCCTCTACCAGTTAGAACAAGACAATGCGAATCTAAAATCGAAATAGAAGGGGTTTGAATAAAATCGTACGAATATGCATGCTGTACACTTTTTTTTTTCTGGGATTGTAGTTCAATTGGTCAGAGCACCGCCCTGTCAAGGCGGAAGCTGCGGGTTCGAGCCCCGTCAGTCCCGATGGATAGACATCTAATAAAAAATACATCAATTCATTTCTTCTGTGAAAGGGAGTCAAAATAACAAAAAGAATCTCATTCCTAATAGGGATCTCTTTTTTTTTCTTTTTTTCGTTTCACATTTCTCATCAAACCAATATGGTAATTTCCATTTTTTCAACTAATACTGATTGATGGAAAAGAAACATATGTGGATTAGTACAATTATTAGTAGCGTCATATTCAGGATTCCAAGAGAAAGAGATACCGTACTACTAGACCTGGCTTTTTTCGATTACTCCCGATCTGTGTAATGAAATAGAGTACTATAGAATATGTTTACCGCGAACCCACACACAAATGGAATTTGCACGATACAAAATAAAGTGAAGGCAGTTCCTTTGATTTTGATCGAATCCTTTAGGATTAAAAGTATATCCTTTTCTGGCTCCGATTTTGTATAACCTCAAGTACTAATTTCAATTCCTAATTATTTGCATTTTAAACAATCTATCTCACGAAGAAAGAAAACAAATTCTTACAATCCAAAAAAGTAAAGGAATTTTGGATTGGATCAGAAATCAAATTTGGAATTTGGTATGGATAAAAGATCTTCCTATGTTATACTATTCAATTCTTGACGATGAATCGATTTGATAGCTCAGATATTGTTATTCATGATATTGATCCGATTCGATATCATCGAGATGTAATTTATACCATTGAATTTAGCGACGATTGAATTTACCGACGAAAGATTTATCATCTCTATGGGATTAAATCCCGAGTTATTGCGAATTAAAGAGAAATCTAACGATGAGATTATGGAAGTAAATATTCTCGCATTTATTGCTACTGCACTGTTCATTCTAGTTCCTACTGCCTTCTTACTTATAATATACGTAAAAACGATTAGTCAAAGTCAAAGTGATTAATTTGACTTAAACTTGACTTCTTAGTTCTTATCAATGCAATGATGGAAGAAAAAAATGAAAAAGGATTTCAATTTCGCGTCTTACTCTTAAATGAAATGATCGGACTAGAATCAGCAGTATTCTATGAAATCTGATAGTATGGTAGAAAGAAATCAAATCTATTTCTTTCTACCATACTATCTATTATTGTAGTGTATAAAGTTTTACTCTATAAAGATAGAGGTTAATATGGATCAATTTACAATATCTATCTTCATAATTTTTTTCTTTGTTTCATCTATTTGATTTGTATTGCTTCCAATCAACCTGAAATAATCAAAAGGCAACTCTTATTCTTCCGATTCGAATTTATAGATTTATGATTATTTTCAAGACCAATCTCGGTACCATATTAAAAAAATCAAATAATCTTTTTAGCATTCCGAAGAGGTAATTGATTAAATAGTTGACAGATGATCCAGGGTTTCTATGGGAAACTTTTTCCTATTTCGAAAAGATTAGTAAAACCCAACCTATTTTTAACGTTTCATGATATGAAATGAAAGCATAAATCCAATTTCGAAACTAAAATAAAAAACCAAATAATAAAACAAGCGGTAAGCACGTAATATGTGACTCGCCTAAGGCAAGGGCAATATTTTATTATGTGTAGTATCTCCTTAGACAACTACTATGTCTATCTTGTTTCCTATAGAAAGTGTGTATCCGCTTAATAACTAATAAAAAATAAATAAAAAAGGGTTCCGCGGTTCCTCATTGTCCATATATAACTTTGGTAAGCGCCAGTTCATCGAAATCTAAATTTTAGAAAAAATTCGGTTGGAATAAATTTCCTATTATTTGTATTCCCTTGACTTTAAAAATACGAACATTGGAATAATTCAAATATTTGTTTAATTCAAAGAGTATTTTCTATTTCTATATTATCCATAGAATACATTACTCCACTCGAATACACTATAATTCCGAAATGCAGATATTTTTGAATTCAATTTAGAAATTGAATTAATGAATTAAATATCAAAATTTCAAAATTTCAGAACCCCAATTGGTTTTATTTTTGTTTTTTCCCTCAACTCAATTAGGTAGTACCTTTAGAGTCCACTTCTTCCCCATACTACGAGGGAAAGGGAAAATGTAAAGACTACCATTAAAGCAGCCCAAGCGAGACTTACTATATCCATGTAAATTATGTCTCCTATCTCTATCAATATGAAGGAATTATTTCATTATTGTTCATTAATTATTATAGTATTATTCACTAATAATAGTGGAATCGCCGGCACAGAGTCAAAAAAGGATTCTGGCCTAACATCATTGATGAAAGAATCCAATAAATCAAATTAGAACATCTAACAAGTTCTTATATGATTTCTAGTATACTCAGAAAACATTAAGCACAAACAAAATATCCGGAGACACCCTTGGAAGTATCAAGGGAATGAATGTTCCTAACAGGTAGGAATAATAAGACCTATGCTTTATTTTGTTGCCCTCCATTTCATTAAGTAAAAAAATATATAGAATCAAGATAGATCACTTCGCATACTCTTATTTCCATTTGATCTAATCCTTACCGTCTCCCGATTGTCTCTGTAAAACAATCGGAAGACTTCCGATTAAATTCTTTCACTAGAGGTTACCGAAAAGAAAGAATTTTTTTTACTTTTTTTTTAATTGAATATAAGAAAATAATAATATAAATAATAAAATAAAAAAAAGAAAGTCAATTAGCTATTCAATCTAACTAATATTGAATAAATGCCGGAGCGCTCATATACTTTCATGAGTCTGTATACAAAGTTTATTCCGCACCTTCCCCAACTAAAAACGAAATTCGATTCCCTGTCCGATCTATCCCTATCCAATCTAATTCAAGACCCAGTCAGTAGACGGACACTACATTAGTAGTGGAGTGGAAGGACTATCATATCAAGATTTATCGATTCCTTTTCACTCCTAGAATCTTTCTTGAATCCGAGACGCAAGGATTTATAGCATTGTAAAGAATAAAACCAGCAGATGCTTAGAATTTAGAATCAAGCAAGTCTCAAGAGTCCTTTTCCCCCGCTTGCTTCTGCTGGAAAAACATTGTCAAGTTTTATATCAACAAAACGGAATAAGCTATTTTGTCGATCAGGCGACACCCGGATTTGAACTGGGGAAAAAGGATTTGCAGTCCCCCGCCTTACCACTCGGCCATGCCGCCAAAATGATACAAAAAAAATATATGAGAATACCTCCCAAAACCAAAAAGGGGGTTCTAAACTTCTTTTTTTTATTTGTTTGTATCTTCAATTCTGTTTTCCTTAATCCCATTCTTAAAAGAGACCCTTCCCCCTTTCTTTTTTTCTATTGAAAAAACAAACGTGCACTTTCAGTCAAAAAAGCTAAAATTCAGGACAAATCGGAACCATTAACTATTAATTCATGAACGATTCTTGAATTTGAATTGAAAAGAAGATGGTTTTTTCCTAATGAGATAAGAAAATCCAAATTGAGACATAACTAATCAGTATTTATTTTTCAAGAAAAATAAATCCTTTTCCATTTCAATTATAACAGCAATTATCAGTATATGTAAACCCTAGAACATAAATTAAATTGTTACACAGATATTATCTAATCGGGTATCTTATCTGTATATAATGCCTATAGGGAATTTTCAGGAAATTCTCGTGCTTCCATTTTTTGACAATTTTTCATTAAATAGATTGAATAGAAAATTGAAATTTAACACGACACGTGCTGTCCCGAACGAATAGGACTGCAATAAAGGAAGAGACATCTATATAGATAGCTATAGCTAGAGTTATATCTGCGCATGGTTAATAAATCCAAGTCTTATTACGCACTTCAATCGTATTCTACAAATTCTACTAAAAAATAGGTAAAAATTTCTCTCTTCTCTGCCGAATTCGAATTCTTTTTTGAACAATTGAATCTGTGAAAAGGTTAAGTGCTAAAAAAATCAATTCTATATTGTTTCTGATTATTAGGTCTTTATCTCATCAAACAGATCAAATCCCGAATTCATTTATTTTTCTGGTATCCAATCGAATTGGATTGGAATATGTAATATCATAATAATGGTAGAAATTTAATCCATTTTTGGTTCGGATATTCTTTAAAAAACTCCATAAGTCTAGGTGGAATTTTTCAATTCCTTTCCATTTAGAATTTATATTCTATCCGTTTGTTGCAAATTCCAATTTGAGTATAAAATTATTCTATTTATTCCTCTGTTCATAGGTATTTCATACATTCCATATCCAGAGTTAGGTAAAATTTCATGCGATTCAGTAAAAAAAATAGAAATTCCATTATTTCTAAATCGATTCATATGATTCGATGAAGAATGGGAGCGAATAGTGGGATATTTTCTATAAATGGGGAAAGTCAAAATGCTTGGGGGTGGAAATGCGGGAATGTCTACAATACCTGGGTTGAATCAGATACAAATTGAAGGGTTTTGTAGGTTCATTGATCAGGGCTTAACAGAAGAACTTTCTAAGTTTCCAAAAATTGAAGATACAGATCAAGAAATAGAATTTCAATTATTTGTGGAAACATATCAATTGGTAGAACCCTTGATAAAAGAAAAAGATGCTGTATATGAATCACTCACATATTCCTCTGAATTATATGTATCCGCGGGATTAATTTGGAAAACCAGTAGGGATATCCAAGAACAAACGATTTTTATTGGAAACATTCCTCTAATGAATTCCCTGGGAACTTCTATAGTAAATGGAATATACAGAATTGTAATCAATCAAATATTGCAAAGCCCCGGTATCTATTACCGGTCAGAATTAGACCATAACGCAATTTCGGTCTATACTGGC